TTCCTATTCTTTTTCATATCCGGTTTTTTCTAACTTCTAATGAAAGGGCTTTTTCTTCGATTTTTCAATAAAGACGAATTTTGACTTCTTTTCTTTCTTCCTTATAATAGAAAAAAGTCAATAAACTTATCGAATTAACTTCTCATTGATGTATTGTTTCATCGAGATTCAATCCAAATCACGATGGTATTTTCTTGTTCCTGAATGGGTCTCTTTCATCTTTTTAGGTTTATGCTCTACTCCGGGTAAAGATCCGCCCGATTTGGATTTGCACATATAGGACAAATCTTCCCATCACCATTTCTTTTTGTTATGACTTTACAAATAACAAACAGGAATAATTTATGATACATGTAGTAATCATAGATATATCACCAATTGGGTTTTTTCTAAACGGAGCCTGGATACTTCATTTTCTTAGTCCAACCAAAGCCAACCATAAATTATTCTAATTGATAATAGTACTATGAATCCCCCCAAACAATGCATCTAATTGCACTTCACGCTCCAATTTTTTGATGATTCAATTTCTCTTTCTTGGGCGAAACAGAGGATATCTCAATCGGGGGAGATAACGGGGAAATCCCATACGACCCAATATATCTGACAAGTCGCACTATACGTCAACCCAAGATGCATCTTCCTCTCCAGGACTTCGGAAAGGTACTTTTGGAACACCAATAGGCATGAATTGAAAGAAAAAAGAACTAAAATACTATATTTCACTTTGATGTGGAAACGTAACAATATGGTTTTATTGTCTTTATACTATTGGCTTTATCATATTTATTTTATCCATAGATTCGAAAAATTCAGAAAGAAAGACAAAATAAATAAAGGAAAATTTTTACGAATAGGGCCTTCTAATGATAAATAAGGATGGACGCATTTACTCATAGAAAATGGTATCAACCCCCCATTGCGTATTGGTACTTATCGAGTATAGAATAAATCTGCTTCTCTTTGTTCCTACGAACAGAATAGAATAAATATTAACCTAACCCTTGTTAGGAAATAATCCACTGAACAAGGGAGGTCCATAGGATAGTCATAGTATAGTCTTTTCCAATGCAATAAAGTTACGTACTGTCTATTTTTCTTTGATAAAGGGGTATTTTCCATGGGTTTGCCTTGGTATCGTGTTCATACCGTTGTATTGAATGATCCCGGCCGGTTGCTTTCCGTTCATATAATGCATACAGCTCTGGTTGCTGGTTGGGCGGGCTCGATGGCTCTGTATGAATTAGCAGTTTTTGATCCTTCTGACCCTGTTCTTGATCCAATGTGGAGACAGGGTATGTTCGTTATACCCTTCATGACTCGTTTAGGAATAACCAATTCATGGGGAGGTTGGAGTATCACAGGAGGGACTGTAACGAATCCGGGGATTTGGAGTTACGAAGGTGTAGCTGGGGCACATATTGTGTTTTCTGGCTTATGCTTTTTGGCAGCTATCTGGCATTGGGTCTATTGGGATCTAGAAATATTTTGTGATGAACGGACAGGAAAACCTTCTTTGGATTTGCCCAAGATCTTTGGAATTCATTTATTTCTCTCCGGGGTGGCTTGCTTTGGTTTTGGTGCATTTCATGTAACAGGCTTGTACGGTCCTGGAATATGGGTGTCCGATCCTTATGGACTAACGGGAAAAGTACAACCTGTAAATCCGTCGTGGGGCGTGGAAGGTTTTGATCCTTTTGTTCCGGGAGGAATAGCTTCTCATCATATTGCAGCAGGTACATTGGGCATATTAGCAGGTCTATTCCATCTTAGCGTCCGACCACCACAACGTCTATACAAAGGATTGCGTATGGGAAATATTGAAACCGTACTCTCCAGTAGTATCGCGGCTGTCTTTTTTGCAGCTTTTGTTGTTGCTGGAACTATGTGGTATGGTTCAGCAACTACCCCCATTGAATTATTTGGTCCCACTCGTTATCAATGGGATCAGGGTTACTTCCAGCAAGAGATATATCGAAGAGTTAGCGCCGGGCTAGCAGAAAATCAAAGTTTCTCAGAAGCCTGGTCTAAAATTCCTGAAAAATTAGCTTTTTATGATTATATCGGCAATAATCCGGCAAAAGGAGGATTATTCAGGGCAGGCTCAATGGATAACGGAGATGGAATAGCGGTTGGGTGGTTAGGACACCCTATCTTTAGAGATAAAGAAGGGCGTGAGCTTTTTGTACGTCGTATGCCTACTTTTTTTGAAACATTTCCAGTCGTTTTGGTAGACGGCGACGGAATTGTTAGAGCTGATGTTCCTTTTAGAAGGGCAGAATCGAAGTATAGTGTTGAACAAGTAGGTGTAACCGTTGAGTTCTATGGCGGCGAACTCAATGGAGTCAGTTATAGTGATCCTGCTACTGTGAAAAAATATGCTAGACGCGCTCAATTGGGTGAAATTTTTGAATTAGATCGTGCGACTTTGAAATCCGATGGTGTTTTTCGTAGCAGTCCAAGGGGTTGGTTTACTTTTGGGCATGCTTCGTTTGCTTTG